CAGTTATTGTGGTTAAATAATTATTTCTTATTTTGAAATAAGGCACTATGTGAATAAGAGAGAAACTCCATGAAAGAAAAATTAATGATTCATATAAATCACTTAGTGGGAAATGGCCCGAATAAATCCAACGAGTGGTTAATAATCCTGTTAGACATAAAAAAGTAGCTATCATCCCCCTTTCTGACGAATCATATGGTTTTATGATTTCAGTGCCCAATAAGGTTATCAAATGAATTGTAATTACAATTGAAACAATAGAAAAGGAAATATGAGTGAATATATGCTCTAAAGTTGAAAATATCATAAAAATGAAAAAAAAAAAGAGGGAATCCCCTATATTTCTTAATTAATATAAATTGGGAATTTTATTTATTTTTATTATAGGATCTATCTATCTATTGGATCTCTTTTAGAAGATGGCATGCCGCCACTCGGACTCGAACCGAGATGCTCTAGCACTGCTTCCTAAGAGCAGCGTGTCTACCGATTTCACCATAGCGGCTTGCTCGAACTCATAATAGCCTATTTATATTCAATCGTCGAGATTGAACAAGTCAATTCAATCAAATAAGTTTTTTTTTAGTAAAGATTCAAATTGATAAAAAAACTAGTTCAAAAGTAAATTTGAAGGTTCATTAGTTTCATTTATTTTCCTTTAGGGTGTCCGGTTTATTTATCTTAAGGCTTTGACGTAGTTTATCCTATTATAAAAAACAACTCTTGCAACTAGATAATTCTTTCGATAGAATCATTTTTTTTACTTTTATTGTCATTATTTCTGGTTTATCTGATTTCAAAATTTCAGACAAAAATTAATTTTCTAAATGAATCCAAAATAGGCATATTTTGGATTACTCCAAATTGACACATTATTTGTACATATATATAATATCTCAACAATTAAGTTCTTTTTATGTTAAATACATTACCTATAGTAAATACAATAAATTAAGAAGTCAGAAAATTATCCAAAAATTTTTAACATGAAATCCATTAGTTTCAACAATTAATTAATTTGAACTAAAAATCTTATATCTGCCCTTCCCGAGAAAGAGAAAATTTTTTTATTTTTGTAAAGGTCGATGGGGAAAATAAGACTCCCCACCACACCACCAAAATCTGAGTGAAAATATACTAAAAAAAATTTTTTAGAATTCAGAAAACGGAAGAATTCTTCTTTTAGACATCTTATCTTATAATCTTATAATTAAGAGTCTATTTCATATTGATTAGAATAGGGACTACCAATTGTTAATTTTATATTAACTTTGAAATTCACAAATTATTCCAATATTTTAGGACTTATTTGTTTGTCGTACAAAAAAACTTTTTGAATTCCCGGTAGAAAGAGATTTCCCTAATGACAAAGCTTTTAACGCTGCCCAATATCCTTTCCTTTTCCAAATATTTTTACGAATACGCTTTTTTGATATCGAAGTACGTTTTTTTGGAACTGCCATTTTAAAATGAAGAAGTTACTCATTGTTATAGTTGGATGTGAAAGACATCTATTGTTCAAAACAAATTATTATTTCTTATTCATTATCTATTTTTTTCTCTAAACAAGATTCTATTCAAAAAAAAAAAAAAAAAAAAAGAAATATAGATATGTCAAAGATCCGTGAAAATTGGATCAAAAATTACTCGAAATAACAAAATTTTGATTCCATACACTATTTGTAAAACCTAAATTTTTTCGTTTGGAACTTTTAGTTCTCGTTGTTTATCTCTCAAAGTTATATCTTTAGAATCTGCTATGGCATAAAAATCAATCAAACTTAATAAAATCAATAAAAAACCTAAAAGACTTTTATTTTTGTTATTCTATACTTTATTTACATGTAATAAAATACTTCAAAGGCTTGTAAACTTTTGCCTAATAAATTGAGTTTTTTTGTTTTGATAAAAAATACACCTAAATTCAATTTTAAAATTCGAGTGAGACTAGTAATAAATCTGTTAAAGGATACGTGGTTTGATAAAAAAATATCTCAGTCATTTTTTATCCTTTCTCGATAAAAAAGTTCATTTTAGATTTATAATCTTCTAAAATCTAAAATTTACTAATAAATTGAAATGGAAAACAATGAATCCCATAATGAATTAGTTAATGAGTTGAAATAAACTAACTAAAATCAAGAGTTTTTATTTCATTAGACCGATGACCTTAGTTAATCCTATAATTCATATCAGCATCAAGTACTCTTTTTAGCCCAAATTTTTATCCTTGCTCTACAAATCTAAATTCTTATTATTATGATAATTTATCGTCATAATAATAAGAATTTAGATTTTCCTATTATAAGTATTTGTTTTTATATGTCGCTTGGTCATATCATTTGAGCAATTATAACTTCTTGTTTTGAATATTTGAACGATTTTGAAAAGACTCAGAATAAATACTAATCTAAAATTATTAAATAAGTTAGTGCATATATTGATTTTTTTTATTGACTTTTTTTTCGAAAGAAGTAAAATCCGGTGAATCGGAAACAAT